TATATATATATATAAATTATTTATTATAAAATCATATATATATAAATATAATATTACATGCGTGTATGTAATGATAGCTTAAAATAAAATTATTTAAATAAAAATTGTTTTAATTTAATAAAATTGAATTTAACAATATCATGATATATTCAATTACAATTTAATGGTTATCATTACTACTCTAATATAAAAAAAAGAGTAGTAATGATAACCTTAGAACATTTATTTTTTTTGAAACTTTTAATAAAATTTATTATATTACATAGGAATTTATTTAATATGAGATAAATTGAACCTAAGCTTAGATTCTTTAATATATAAATGAAAAAAAAATCTTGAGTGTAATTGTTTATTAATAGAATAGATTAAATCAAATATAGATTTTAATTGTTAAATGGGGTATTAATAACTAAAATTTATATTTAATTTATAAATTAAAGATATAAACGGGGCCGTTGCATTGAAGTAATTTTTTTTTTCTATGGAAAATTGTTATTGATAGAGGGGAGTGTTATTTTTTAGCTCCTAAATGAGAACTATTATGTGTGATTTTATGTAAAGGGGTATTTAATAAGTTTAAATTTTATGTTCCGTTATTCTGAGTTATATTGACTAATATATTTATAATATTTAATTTTGTCTTGGTTAAAATATTTATTAGATTATTATATTACATGCAAATTTTTGTGAAAAGTATATTTAAATAATAATTGGAATGCAGTGATAATAATTAATTATCAAGGTTATCTTGGAATTAGTAATTAATATAATATTGGCTAAAATTTGTGCCAGCTGCCGCGGTTAGACAATGAATGTGAATAAATATTTTTAGTTAGAAATTAATTGAATTAATATATATATATATATATATTATAATTTTGGGTAAAATCAAATTATAATGATAATTATATAGAAATTTTTTTGAAGTTTTGAAATTTTTATGAGAAACTAGGATTAGATACCCTATTATTTAAAATGTAAAATTATTACTAGAGTAGTAAGAGTTAAGGTCTTGAAACTCAAAAGATTTGACGGTAACTTAAGCTTTTAGAGGAATCTGTTTCGTAATCGATAATACACGATTTATTTGACTTGTTCTAGTATATTCAGCTTGTATACCGCTGTCGTAAGTTTGTCTTTTTAGAGGTAATTTTCTAAAATAATAATGTTAATAATGTCAGGTCAAGGTGCAGTTTATGGACAAGAGTTTAATGGATTACAATAAGTTTATTTAAATGGATTTGTATTTGAAAAATACAATGAAGGTGGATTTAAAAGTAATGTTTAGAAAATTAAAATGTGAATATGATATTAAGTTGTGTACACATTGCCCGTCGCTCTCGTTATTAAAATGAGATAAGTCGTAACATAGTAGATGTACTGGAAAGTGTATCTAGAATGATAAACAAAATAAAGCTTTATAGTAAAGTTTTTCATTTACATTGAAAAGATTTTCGTGCAATTCGAATTATTTTGATTAAATTAATGAATTAATAAATTTTTAATAAAAATAATTATAAATTGGAGATTAAGTATATTTTATGGAAAAATTTAAATAATTTATAAGGTATTAGTACTGTGAAGGAAATTTGAAATATTTTGAAATTTTATTTTAAAGAAGTATTATTGATTTGAGTACCTTGTGTATCAGGGTTCATTAAAAATTTTATATAAATATATAAATCCCGAAATAAAATGAGTTATTATATTAAAGTGGTTAATGTTGAATAATTATTATAAATAATATAATGGAGGTGAAATTCCAAGCGAATTTTATGATATCTGGTTTTTCAAGAATTGAATTGAATTCAGTTATATTAAAGGTTATTGATTTTTTTGTTGATAATTATTAATGTATTTAATAATATTGGGGATAAGCTCTATATTAAATTTATATAAGATGATTATGATATTGAATTTTATGATTTGTATTATTAATAAATTAGAGATTGTAATAAATCATAAAATATGTAATTAAATTAATTTTGAATTAAAAGTTTTATTGAAATATTGTTAATAATTGTTTATAACAAGAAATAATGATGGAATTAGTATAATATATATATATAAATAAATAAATATTGGTGAAATAATTAATTTTAAGGAATTAGGCAAAAATAGTTTCCGCATGTTTATCAAAAACATGTCTTTAAGATTAAAATTTAAAGTCTGGCCTGCTCTATGATGGAATTAAATGGCCGCGGTAATTTGACCGTGCAAAGGTAGCATAATCATTTGTCTTTTAAATGAGGTCTGGAATGAAAGGTTTGACGAGAGACTAACTGTCTCAGAATTAATTTTAGAATTTAAAATTTTAGTAAGAATGCTGAAATGAGTTTATGGGACGAGAAGACCCTATAGAGTTTTATAAATTAAAAGTTATCGTTAGTTATTAAGTAATTGTTAATTTATTTTGTTGGGAGGACATGAAGATATTATAGCTCTTTATTGTAAATATCATTAATTTATGTTTAATTGATCCAGTATTATTGATTATAAGATTAAACTACCTTAGGGATAACAGCGTAATTTCGTTAAAAAGTTCATATTTACAATGGAGATTGCGACCTCGATGTTGGATTAAGGATTACTAATAAATGCAGAAGTTTAGTTAAGTGAGTCTGTTCGACTTTTAAATCCTTACATGATCTGAGTTCAAACCGGCGTGAGCCAGGTTGGTTTCTATCTATAAAAATTTATTATGTTTTAGTACGAAAGGACCAAACATTAAAATTAGATTTAATAAGTTGAATAAAATTAAATAACTATTTTGGCAGATAAGTGCAGTAGATTTAGAATCTATAAATATAATATAATGAATTGTAAATAGTAATGAGGATTTTTAATATAATAAGTTGACTTGATAGTTTAATAACATTACTTAGTATATTAATTATAATTATTTGTGTATTAGTAGGGGTGGCATTCTTGACTTTATTAGAACGTAAGGTTTTAGGTTATATTCAAATTCGAAAAGGTCCTAATAAGGTTGGTATTGTAGGAATTCCTCAACCTTTTTCTGATGCTATTAAATTGTTTACTAAGGAACAAAGATATCCTGTAATATCAAATTATGTATTATATTATTTTTGTCCTATTATAAGATTGTTCTTGGCTTTATTTGTATGATTAATTTATCCATTTATTTATAATGTTTATGTATTTGATTATGGGTTGTTATTTTTTTTATGTTGTACTAGTATAGGAGTATATAGTGTAATAATAGCAGGATGATCATCTAATTCAAATTTTGCATTGTTAGGGGGTATACGAGCTGTGGCTCAAACAATTTCTTATGAGGTTAGAATAGCTTTAATTTTAATATCAATACTTTTTTTAGTCGAGGATTTCATATTATTAAAATTTATATTTAATCAAGAATATGTTTGATTTTCTTTTGTTGGGTTTCCTTTAATATTAATTTGATTTGCTTCATGTTTAGCAGAAACTAATCGTACTCCTTATGATTTTGCTGAAGGTGAAAGCGAATTGGTTTCTGGTTTTAATGTTGAATATAGAAGAGGAGGATTTGCTTTAATTTTTATAGCAGAATATGCTAGAATTTTGTTTATGAGAATATTACTTGTGATGTTGTTTTTAGGAGGAGATGTAATAAGAATTTTATTTTTTTTCAAGCTGGTTTTTATTTCTTTTACTTATATTTGGGTTCGAGGAACATTGCCTCGGTTTCGTTATGATAAGTTAATATATTTGGCTTGAAAAGGGTTTTTACCTATTTCTTTGAATTTTTTAATATTTTTTGTAGGTATTAAAACTTTAATATTAAGAATTATTATTTAAGTTAATGTTGGTGAACTAATTTAAGTAAAAAGTAAATAAATAAAATATAGGAGAGAAGAGATATGTTAGAAGTTAATAGAAGATTTTAACTTCTAATCTATGTTTTCAAAACATAAGCTTATTAAGCTAATTAACTATTTTATAAATCTAAGAGTTTATCCCATATTGATAGAATAATAGGATTTATAATGTAATATAAGAAGTATAAAATGGTTAGAATTTGCCCAGTGATAATGTAAGGATCTTCTACAGGGCGTGCTCCAATTCATGTTAATAAAATGATAATTGAAATTAAACTTCAAAATATTATTTGATTAAGTGGATAAAATTGGTTTCCTTTAAATTTATTTGTTGTGAAAAAAGGTAAAATGAATAAAATGGCAATAGATATAACTAGAGCGATTACACCACCTAATTTATTTGGAATTGATCGTAGAATGGCATAAGCAAAAAGGAAATATCATTCGGGTTGAATATGAACAGGAGTTACTAGAGGATTGGCTGGAGTAAAATTATCAGGATCTCCAAGAAGATAAGGTTCAATTAATGTTAATAAGGTTAATATTATAATTATAATTAGGAACCCTAAAAGGTCTTTATAGGTGAAATATGGATGAAATGGGATTTTATCAATGTTTCTATTTAATCCTAATGGATTATTTGAACCTGTTTGATGTAAAAATAAGAGGTGAATTATAGTAAATGCTGCGATGATAAAAGGTAAAACGAAATGAAAAGTGAAGAATCGAGAAAGGGTTGCGTTATCTACCGCAAATCCTCCTCACACTCATTGTACTAAGTCTGTACCTAAATATGGAATAGCTGATAATAAATTAGTAATAACTGTAGCACCTCAAAATGATATTTGCCCTCAAGGGAGAACATAACCTATAAATGCTGCAGCTATAGTTAAAAATAAGATTACTACACCAACTATTCAAGTATGTAAGTAATTATATGATCCGTAATATATACCTCGTCCAATATGTAAATAGATACAAATGAAGAAAAATGAGGCTCCATTGGCATGTAATGTACGTAATAATCACCCATAATTAACGTCACGACAAATGTGATTAACACTATAAAAGGCTATGTCAATTTGAGCTGTATAATGTATAGCTAAAAATAATCCTGTCATAATTTGAATAATTAAACATAATCCTAAAAGGGATCCGAAGTTTCATCATGATGAGATATTTGAAGGAGCTGGAAGATCAATTAAAGCATTATTAGCAATTTTTAATAAAGGATTAGATGATCGTAAAGGTTTATTCATTAGTAATTGTTATTAATGATTAATTGTTATTATTTCTTTTGTCGTAATGGTCCTTCGTCAATATCAATAATATCTGATACTACTAGTAAGGAAATTAAGAGGTAAATAATTAATAGTAAAGTAACTCATTTAGTTGGTTTATTATATAATGGAGCATTAGATAATGTTTGATCTGGAGTATCAGTTCAAATCCAAAAGAATCTTAATATATCTTGATTAAATCTAATGTTATTAATATTAGAAAAGAATTTATCAAAGTCTACACAATAAAAGGAGATTGTTATTATAATTGATAATACAATACATGTTGCAAGGAAACTTACAGGTAATTTTATAAGTTCATTTGCTGAAAGTGAGGCTACATATATTAGTAGGATTAATATTCCTCCTAAAAAAATAAAAAATATATATGAAAATCAACTTGATTTAATTAATGCTCTAAGAATGATACAAACTAAAAGTGTTTGTGTTATAATAATTAAGGCTAATGTTAAAGGATGGGGTATTATTGTAAAGAAAGTTGAGTTTACGATGGCAAATCATCTTATAAGAAGTTTAAAAAACATTCAGAAAAAGATTATAAATCTATCACTAATCTCCAAAATTAGTATTTTAATTAAACTATATTCTGGAGTTTTAAAGGTTAACCTATTTTTGGTTTACAAGACCAATGTTTTTATTAAACTATTAAAACTTATGGTAAAAATACATTTATTGTTGTATTTAATATTTATATATATATATTTATGTGGGATTTTTGTTTTTTGTTCTAAACGTAAACATTTGTTAGTAATATTATTAAGTTTAGAATTTATAGTGGTTTGTTTATTTTTGAGATTAATAATTTTTTTAAGAAATTTTAATTATGAATTTTTTTTTGGGATAATGTTTTTAACTATAGCTGTATGTGAAGGTGCTTTAGGTTTGTCTGTTTTAATTTCTATAGTTCGGACACATGGAAATGATTATTTTAATTCTTTTGTAGTAGTACGATGCTAAAATTTTTAATAATATTAATTTTTATGATCCCTATATGTTTTCAATTAAATATATGATGATTTATTCATTCATTAATATTTTTTTCGGCTTTTATTTTTATGATCTATGGTTTTAATAGATTAGATTTTGTCAGAATTAGATATTTTTTTGGAATAGATTTAATTTCATTTGGTTTAATTTTACTGAGATTTTGGATTTGTTCTTTAATAATTACTTCTAGAGGAGGAATTTTGAAAAATGAATTTAATAGAGGTTTATTTCTGTTTATAATCATTATTTTAATGATTATATTATATTGTACATTTAGAAGATTAAGATTTTTTTCTTTTTATTTATTTTTTGAATCAAGATTGATTCCTACATTATTTTTAATTTTAGGATGAGGGTATCAACCCGAACGGCTTCAAGCTGGTATATACTTGTTATTTTATACTTTATTAGCTTCATTACCATTATTGGCTTCTTTGATATTTATATATAATTTTTATGGTACTTTAATTATTTATATATTAAGAAGAGATATATCTTGTAATATATTATTATATTTATCATTAATTTTAGCTTTTTTAGTGAAAATACCAATATTTATAGTTCATTTATGATTACCTAAAGCTCATGTTGAGGCTCCTGTTTCTGGTTCAATAATTTTGGCTGGGGTTTTATTAAAGTTAGGTGGATATGGTTTATTACGAGTATTTAAATATATAACATTAGTAGGATTAAAATTTAATTTTTTATGAATAAGTTTGAGATTAGTAGGAGGGTTTTTGGTTAGATTAATTTGTTTACGTCAAGTGGATTTGAAGGCATTAATTGCTTATTCTTCAGTTGCACATATAGGGATGGTTTTAGGTGGTTTAATAACCCTCAGATATTGAGGAATAATATATTCTTATACTCTTATGATTGCTCATGGTTTATGTTCATCAGGTTTATTTTGTTTAGCGAATATTAGTTATGAACGGTTAGGGAGACGAAGTTTGTTAATTAATAAAGGTTTAATGAATTTAATACCTTCTATAACGCTTTGGTGATTTTTATTAAGTTCATGTAATATAGCAGCCCCACCATCACTTAATTTACTAGGTGAAATTGGATTATTAAATAGATTAATTTCTTGAACTTGAGTTAGTATATTAATATTAATGTTAATTTCTTTTTTTAGAGCTGCTTATACATTATATATATATTCTTATAGTCAACATGGTAAAATTTATTCTGGGTTATATTCATGTTCTATAGGGTTTACGCGGGAATATATTAGATTAATATTACATTGATTACCTTTAAATTTTTTGATTATGAAAAGAGATATTTGTGTATTATGATTGTATTTAGATAGTTTAAATAAAATTTTGATTTGTGGTATCAGAGATAAAGTGTATCTTTTCTAAATTATTTTTTTTAATATTCATATTTGTTTGATTGGATTAATTGTTCTTATGAGAATTAGAATTATATTAAGTGTAATTTGAATATATTATATTTATTATAATATATCTATTATTGTAGAATGGGAAATTTTATCAATTAGTTCAAATAAAATTGTAATAATTATATTATTTGATTGAATAAGATTATCATTTATAAGCTTTGTTTTAATAATTTCATCATTAGTGATTTTTTATAGAAGGGAGTATATACATGGTGATAAAAGTATTGATCGTTTTATTATTTTAGTTTTAATATTTGTTTTGTCAATAATATTATTAATTATTAGACCAAATTTAATTAGAATTTTATTAGGATGAGATGGATTAGGGTTAGTTTCATATTTATTAGTTATTTATTATCAAAATGTAAAATCTTATAATGCAGGTATATTAACAGCATTATCTAACCGAATTGGTGATGTAGCATTGTTAATAGCAATTGCTTGAATATTAAATTATGGGAGATGAAATTATATTTATTATTTAAATGATTTTTTTAATAAAACTATTGAAATGAAAATTATTGGTAGATTAATTATTTTAGCGGCAATAACAAAGAGAGCACAAATTCCTTTTTCAGCATGATTACCTGCTGCAATAGCAGCCCCTACTCCTGTATCTGCATTAGTCCATTCTTCAACATTGGTGACAGCAGGAGTTTATTTATTAATTCGTTTTAATGATTTAATTATAGCTTGTGGAATTAGAAATTTTATATTGTTGATAGGATGTTTAACTATATTTATAGCGGGTGTTGGAGCTAATTTTGAATTTGATTTAAAAAAAATTATTGCTTTATCAACACTTAGTCAATTAGGTTTAATAATAAGAATTTTATCAATAGGGATGCCAGATTTGGCTTTTTTTCATTTATTAACTCATGCTTTGTTTAAAGCATTGTTATTTATATGTGCTGGTGTAGTTATTCATAAGATAATGAATTCTCAAGATATTCGATATATAGGTGGTTTAATTAAACATATACCTTTAACTGCTGTGTGTTTTCATGTTTCTAATTTAGCTTTATGTGGAATGCCATTTTTAGCTGGGTTTTATTCAAAAGACTTGATTTTGGAGATAGTTTGTATATCAAATGGAAATGTATTTAGATTTTTATTATATTTTTTATCAACAGGATTGACTGTTTGTTATACATTACGTTTAATTTATTATTCTATAATTGGAGATTATAATAGTTGGAGATTCCATCCTTTGAGAGATGAGGATTGAGTGATATCTAAAAGAATAATTGTATTAGTTTTAATAGCTGTAATTGGCGGTAGTGTAATTAGATGAATAATTTTATCTTGTCCATTGATTATTTGTTTACCTTGATATTTTAAATTATTAACTTTAAATGTTAGATTGGTTGGAGGATACATAGGATATGAAATTTCTAAACTTTCTATTGGATTTAATTTGTATTCTTTAAAGTTTAATCAATTATCGAGATATATAGGATCAATGTGATTTATACCATATTTATCTACCTCTTGAGGATTGATTTTTTATCCATTATATATTGGTCGTAGGATATTTGAATGTATTGATCAAGGTTGATCAGAAGAATTTGGATGTGAAGGATTAAAATCTACTTTAAGTTATGATGCTCATATTATTCAATTTTGACAGAATAATGATTTGAAGATTTATTTAATTAGTTTTGTTATTTGATTTATTTTATTGATATTTTTAATTATTTTATATTTAAGTAGCTTAAGTAGTAAAGCATGACATTGAAGATGTCAAGATGTTATATTATAATCTTAAATATTTATAAACATAATAATGTTAATTATACAATGAAAATGTATTGTTTTATTAAACTATATAAATAAAAAAAATATAATGAGAAATGTAAACGGATTTTAACCGTTTAAGTTAAAGTTAGCAGCTTTTTCTTGATCAATCACATTTCTAATTGGAATTTTATTCAATTATATTATTAACAGTAATATACCTCTCTTTGGTTTCAATTAAAATGGCTAATAAGGATATATTATATCAAATACCAAGTCGAAATTGGTTGCAATTTTTCGCTTCTTATTAAAAATAAATTTAATATTAAGATTAATTGAATATTTCAATACTTTTTGAATGCAAATCAAATGTTATAATTAACTATAATCCTAAATATATATATATATAGAATAGTTAATAAGCTCATTCTAGTATACCTTGATACCATTCATAATATAATCCTATTAATAAAATTAATAAAAATAAGGTTGTTACTATCAATCAGCTGGATATAGTTGATCAATAAAAAATTGGAATAATAGGGAGAAGTAAGGTAATTTCTACATCAAAAATTAAAAAAATTACTGCAATTAAGAAAAATCGGAGGGAGAAAGGTAAACGGGCTGAATTCTTAGGATCAAAACCACATTCAAATGGTGAACATTTTTCTCGATCATTAATAGATTTTTTTGATAAAATAGATGCTAGTAATATTACTAAAGATACTAATGAAAGTAAGGTGATTGATGATATGAATATAATTGTAATTATTTATTTTGATGAAAAATCAATCTGATTGATTGGAAGTCAATTATACTTTATATATATTAAATAAATAATATTATATAGTAGTATTATAGTGAATTAAAATAATTTATCTACCTCATCAGTAAATTGAAATATATAAAAATAATCATACTACATCAACAAAATGTCAATATCAAGCAGCAGCTTCGAAACCAAAATGGTGATTTTTAGAAAAATGTCATATATAATGACGGAGAAAACAAATAAAAAGGAAGGTTGTACCAATAATAACATGTAATCCGTGAAATCCTGTTGCTACAAAAAATGTTGATCCATAAACGGCATCGGCGATTGTAAATGGTGCTTCTAAATATTCATAAGCTTGTAATGATGTAAAATAAATTCCTAAAATAATAGTAATAAGAAGTCCTTGTAATCTTTGGGAAAAGTTTCTTTCTATTAATCTGTGATGTGCTCATGTTACAGTTACTCCTGAAGCAAGTAAAATTGCTGTATTTAATAATGGAATTTGGAAAGGATTAAATGGATGAATTCCAGTGGGGGGTCAAGTTACACCTAATTCAATAGTTGGAGATAAACTTCTATGAAAAAATGCTCAAAAAAATGAAATGAAGAAGAATACTTCTGATACAATAAATAAAATTATTCCTCAACGCAAACCTAAATTAACTTTTAAAGTGTGAAGTCCTTGATAAGTACCTTCTCGGGTAATATCTCGCCATCATTGAATTATTGTTATAATAATAATTAGTACACCGATAGAAAATAATGTTATTTGGAATTTATGGAATCATATAATTAAACCAGAGACTAACACTAGTGCTCCGATAGCACCAGTTAATGGTCATGGTCTTTGATTTACTAAATGGTAAGGGTGGTTGTAGTGTGCAGACATTAGTATTAGTATATTAAATTACTTCACTTGAATATAAAGTTGTTAAAACAGCAAAAACGTATGATTGAATAATAGCAACAGCTGATTCTAAAAGTAATAAAGCTACTTGGGTATAAATTAGTAGATCCAATAAAGGACTAGATAGTAAAGGTCCGATATTTCCTAATAAAGTGAGAAGGAGATGACCTGCAATTATATTAGCAGCAAGACGAACAGCTAAAGTTCCTGGGCGGATTAAGTTTCTAATTGTTTCAATGCAAACTATAAATGGTATAAGAACAGGTGGAGTTCCTTGTGGAACTAAATGAGCAAATATATGTTGAGTATTATTAATTCATCCAAAAAGTATAAATGAAAATCATAGTGGGAGAGCTAATGAAAGTGTAAATGCAAGGTGTCTTGATCTAGTAAAAATGTATGGAAATAAACCTATAAAATTATTAAATAAAATAAAAGTAAATAATGAAATAAATACAAGTGTTCTTCCTAACTTCCCTGAAGGACCAATTAAAATTTTAAATTCATTATGTAATGTATAAATAATGTTATTTCATAAATAGGTGAATCGAGATGGTAATAGTCAAAAAGTTAATGGGATTATAATTAAAGCTAAATATGTTCTGAGTCAATTAAATGAAATTCTTATAATACTAGTAGAAGGGTCAAATACGGAAAATAAGTTAGTTATCATAATCAATTTATTTGATGTAATATTTTTATTTTTGATTTTTGAGAAATATTAATTGGAGATGTTAAAAATCAAAAATAGTTAATTAATATAATAATGAAAAAAATTATTGAAAATATAATATATAATGAAGTTCATTGTAAAGGTGCTATTTGCGGGATAAAGAAATACTTAAATATAAGTAATTTTGGTTTGACATTCCAATGTTATTAATTTAACTAATTTCTTGATAATCATCAGAAGTAATTGTTTTTACTATAAATTGGTTTAAGAGACCATTACTTACACTTCAGTCATCTGATGAATTTTCTAATATGTTTAAGATTCATTTAATGAAAAAATTAGTATTAACACTTTCAATAACAATGGGTATAAATCTGTGATTTGCTCCACAAATTTCTGAACACTGCCCATAAAATAAACCAGGACGATTTATGAAAAAATTAACTTGGTTTAATCGTCCAGGTGTAGCATCAGCTTTTACTCCTAATGAAGGAACTGTTCATGAGTGAAGGACATCAGCGGCTGAAATTAGTATGCGAATTTGTGTATATCAAGGTAAGGTTGTTCGATTATCTACATCCAATAATCGAAAATTGTTAGTAGATATATCATTTGATGGGATTATATATGAATCAAATTCAAGTATTTGTGGAAAGTCACTATATTCATATCTTCAATATCATTGATGACCAATCGTTTTAATTGTAAGTATTGGATTTATATTTTCATCAAGTAAATATAGGAGTCGTAAAGAAGGTAAGGCAATAAAAATTAAAATGATTGCAGGTAAAATAGTTCAAATAATTTCAATTAATTGGCCTTCAAGTAAAAATCGGTGAATATAATTATTAAAAAATAAAGATGTTATAATGTAAGCTACTAAAGTTGTAATTGTAGTTAGAATTAATAATGTATGGTCATGGAAAAAGATTAATTGTTCTATTAGTGGGGATGCTCCATTTTGTAAGTTGAAATTAGATCATGTGGCCATTATTATTATATTATTATTTTATTATATTATTATTATTCTAATAAAAGAATAAATATCTTTATATATGGGGCTTAAGTCCATTGCACTTATCTGCCATATTAGACGAAAGTTATTTAATTATTTTATTTTATTTATTTATTACTAATTATTAGATAATATAGGTAATTCAGCGTAGCTATGTTCTGCAGGTGGTAAATTTTGAAATCATTCAAGAGATCTTGGTAAATTTAAAGGGAATAAAATAATTCGATTGGAAGCTATACTTTCTCAAATAATGAAAATTAATAATAAAATTCCAATAAATGAAATAGTTGATCCTAATCTTGATATAATATTTCATGATATATATCTATCTGGGTAATCTGAATATCGTCGAGGTATTCCTGCTAACCCTAAAAAATGTTGAGGGAAGAAAGTTAAGTTTACACCAATAAATATAATTATGAATTGAATTTTTAATCATTTAGGATTTATTGATAAACCTGTAAATAATGAATACCATTGAATTGTACCCGCTATAATAGCAAATACTGCTCCTATTGATAAAACGTAATGGAAATGAGCAACAACGTAGTAAGTATCATGTAAGATGATATCAATTGAGGAATTAGCTAAAACTACACCTGTTAAACCACCAATAGTAAATAAGAAAACAAATCCTAATGCCCAAAGTAAAGAAGGTGAATATGATATTTGGATACCGTGAAGTGTAGCTAATCATCTAAAAATTTTAATACCTGTTGGTACTGCAATAATTATAGTTGCTGAAGTGAAATAAGCTCGAGTATCTACATCTATTCCAACAGTAAATATATGATGGGCTCATACTACAAACCCAAGTAAACCAATAGCTAATATTGCATAAATTATACCTAAAGTTCCAAAAGCTTCTTTTTTACCTCTTTCTTGACTAATGATATGTGAAATTATTCCAAATCCTGGTAAAATTAAAATATAGACTTCTGGGTGACCAAAAAATCAAAATAAATGTTGGTATAAAATTGGGTCTCCTCCTCCTGCTGGGTCAAAGAAAGAAGTATTTAAATTACGATCAGTTAGTAATATGGTAATAGCTCCTGCTAATACTGGTAGGGATAATAAGAGAAGTAGTGCAGTAATTGCTACTGATCAAACAAATAAAGGTGTTTGGTCTGGTGATATTCCAGGTGAGCGTATATTAATAGTAGTAGTAATAAAATTAATTGCTCCTAAAATAGATGATGCACCAGCTAAATGTAGAGAAAAAATAGCTAGGTCTACTGAACCTCCTGCATGAGCAATCCCTGCTGATAATGGTGGATATACAGTTCATCCTGTACCAGCACCTCTATCGACTATTCTTCTAGCTAAAAGAAGAGTAAGTGAAGGAGGTAATAATCAAAATCTTATATTATTTATTCGAGGGAAAGCTATGTCTGGTGCTCCAATTATTAAAGGGACTAATCAATTTCCAAACCCTCCAATTATAATTGGTATTACCATAAAAAAAATTATGACAAATGCATGAGCAGTTACAATTACGTTATAAATTTGATCATCACCAATTAAGAATCCTGGTTGACCTAATTCGGCTCGAATTAGTAAACTAAGGGATGTTCCTACTATTCCTGCTCATGCACCAAAAATAAAATATAATGTGCCAATATCTTTATGATTAGTTGAAAATAACCATTTTTGCAAAAATATACATTGATAAGGTGGCTGAGATTAGGCAATAAATTGTAAATTTATTTACGGATAATATCCTCTTATCAATTTAAGTTTAATTAGTCTTATATTCAATGATGATTATAGACTGCAATTCTATAGGTATGTAGTTTTACATTAAGGCTTAAAAATTTATTTTTTATATTTAGCTTTGAAGGCTAACAGTTTATTTTAACTTAAAACCTTAGTTCAAAATAAACTGTTAAAACCTTTTTAAAAAATGTTGGATATTCCAATACATAAAATTAATCCTAAAGAGGAAATTATTGATATACATATTATTAAAATAGAAGAAGTTTCACTGTAATGTGAAAAATTTCATTTGATTTCATTAACTGAGATTAATGTTGCTGAAAATGAAATTCGTAAATAATAGAATAAAGTGATTAAAGTGAAAATAATTATTACAATAATAGTAAATCCTAAATTGGATTTCAATATTGATTCAATAACAAGTCATTTTGGTAGAAAACCTAAAAATGGAGGAAGTCCTCCTAATGAGAATAAAGTTAAATAAAGATTGTATTTTGCAATAAGGTTAGTATTTAATGAAATAAATGATTGATTAATATGAAATAAATTATTTATTCAAAAAATAAGAACTAATGAAGTAGATAAGAATGAATAAATAATGAAATAAATTTGTCAAAGATTTTCATTAGAAATTATAGCAGCCAATATTCAACCTAAGTGGTTAATTGATGAATAAGCTATAATTTTTCGTAATGAGGTTTGATTAAATCCTCCAATTGCTCCAATAATATTACAAGAAATTATAATTATAATAAAAAAAATATTAATCGAAATTAAATATGAGATTAATATTATCGGAGCAATTTTTTGTCATGTTATTAAAATAAAACAATTAATTCAATCTATTCCTTCTATAGTTCCTGGAAATCAAAAATGGAATGGGGCAGCTCCTATTTTCAATAGCAAGGTTGAACTTAAAGTAATTAGAATTGAATTTTTTATTATATAGTTGATAATATCTGACGATAAATGTATTATAATTACAGTGAATAAAAGAACTGAAGATCCAATAGTTTGGATTAAAAAATATTTAAGAGCTGATTCAGTTGTTAATAAATTTTTTGTATTTCTGATAAGAGGGATAAATGATAATAAATTAATTTCTAGTCCAATTCAAACACCAAATCATGAATTAGATGAAATGGAAATCAACGTTCCTAGAATTATTATTATTAAAAATAATCTTTTAACCGGATTATAGTACAATAAAAAGAAGAAGATTTTACTTCTATTTGTGGAGTATGAATCCATGAGCTTAATTAGCTTATCTTTTTATAAGAAGTATTATATTTAAGTGTAAGATGCACATGAATTTTTGATATTCAAAGGAATAGTTTAATTCTATTAAATATAA